AAAAAAAAAGATAACTCTATAGAGTGAATTTAATAAATTTTATGTAGGAATATGTTAAAATTTAAATAGTCTATAGATAAGTTGTGGGTAAAAGGTAAACAAAATTTATGAATAGGAATAGAGTTAAGTTAGTCATACTAGTTATTGTCTTTCTTGTTTTTGGGGTTTGGCAAGAAGTTAAAGTCATAACGGTTAAAACTTAACGGGGGTAAGGGGGTTTGCCTTAATAACTTTTGGAAAAAAAACATATACGCGTGCGTATGCGTATGCGTATGCGTATGCGTATGCGTATGCGTATGCGTATGCGTATGCGTATGCGTATGCGTATGCGTATGCGTATGCGTATGCGTATGCGTATGCGTATGCGTATGCGTATGCGTATGCGTATGCGTATGCGTATGCGTATGCGTATGCGTATGCGTATGCGTATGCGTATGCGTATGCGTATGCGTATGCGTATGCGTATGCGTATGCGTATGCGTATGCGTATGCGTATGCGTATGCGTATGCGTATGCGTATGCGTATGCGTATGCGTATGCGTATGCGTATGCGTATGCGTATGCGTATGCGTATGCGTATGCGTATGCGTATGCGTATGCGTATGCGTATGCGTATGCGTATGCGTATGCGTATGCGTATGCGTATGCGTATGCGTATGCGTATGCGTATGCGCGAATCGTGACCAGGGGAAAAATAAATATATGTCCTGTTACCATTGACTGAAATTTACCTGATTGATTTGACTTAATGTTTAGAGACTTAATTTATGTGTGTAAAACGGATTATGTCCTGTAACCATTAATATTCCAGTACTGCTTGCAAGGAAAAAGTAATATAAGCATAATTACTTCGGCCCCCATAGAGAATAAGTCCAGCTACAATTGAATCTGAGAAATTAAATGTTAGTGGAGTCATGCGAGCTCTCCCCCCCAAAAAATTAAAATTACCAAATGTCTGAAACCACAGTTATGTGTGAGCATGGGCTGATTAGACATTAATCCATCGAGATGTCTTATTTAAGGGGAAAGAGTGGGCGATTTTAGGTGAGATGGTCCTGAAGTAAGAACCAGATGCCAGGTAAAGTGTGAGGATAGAAACCCCCAAGTTTATATGGGCCCGGAGCGAGAAGAGGTAACGCTCGGTAGAGTGCATTGGAGGTGAATGCGTGTGGACGTGCATTAATCGAATAAGAATGTGCTATGTCCGATTAAGGAATTAATGTATATGTACGATATATAATATAATGTACATGCTTATATGCATGTGGAATATAAATGAATGTACGATATACATAATATGTATTATGTACGATATATAGTATAATGTACATGCTTATATGCATGTGGAATATAAATGAATGTACGATATACATAATATGTACTATGTACGATATATAATGTAATGTACATGCTTATATGCATGTGGTATGTAAGTGAATGTACGATATACATAATATGTACTATGTACGATATATAATGTAATGTACATGCTTATATGCATGTGGGATATAAATGAATGTACGATATACATAATATGTACTATGTACGATATATAATGTAATGTACATACCCGAGGGCTTGAGGGTCTGTCTGGTTTAAATAATTTGTAGGAAAAATATTAGGTAGGTCTGGAATATGATTAAGTGAGTAAGTCTATAAGAGGCAAAAATTTATATTTTATTCAAGGAGTAGTTTAAAGTAGAATATCAGCTTTGGGTGTGGTTTGGGGGGGGGGGTTTCAAGGAGTAGTTTAAAGTAGAATATCAGCTTTGGGTGTGGTTTGGGGGGCAGGTGCCTCTTCCTTGATGTCTTTGGGGGGTGTGAGTCCCCATCTCTGGTTTACAAGACCAGTATAATAGTTATACTACAAAGGCTCTTCATTTTAATAAGTTGTTTTCTAAAAGGCTTGTGACTGGTATTAGTACTAGGATTAAGAGAAAATAAAGAATAGAGGCTAGTTGTCCAATAATGATAAATGGATGTTCAACTGGTTGGCCTCCAATTCATGTTAATGTAATTAGATCTGCTACAAGGATTCAAAAAAGACATTGACTAAATGGTCGGAATATTATGCTTCGTTGTTTAGATGTGTGGAGTAGAGGAATGATAGCTAAGATTAAAATGGATATGATCAGAGCTAGGACGCCTCCTAATTTATTTGGAATTGAGCGTAGAATAGCGTAGGCGAACAGGAAATACCATTCCGGCTTAATATGGGGTGGTGTGTTGAGAGGATTAGCTGGGGTGTAATTGTCTGGGTCTCCAAGTAGGTCTGGGGAGAATAGAACTAAGGAGGTTAAAATTAGAATAAGAAGGAGCACTCCTAAAATATCTTTAATTGTGTAGTAAGGGTGAAAAGGGATTTTATCGGCGTCTGAAGATAATCCTGATGGATTATTTGATCCTGTTTCATGGAGGAACAGTAGATGGACTCCTGCCAAGGCTGCGACGATAAATGGGAGGATGAAGTGGAAAGCAAAGAATCGGGTAAGGGTGGCTTTATCTACAGAAAATCCTCCTCAGATTCATTGGACTAGATCAGAGCCGATATATGGAATAGCTGATAATAGGTTGGTAATGACGGTTGCACCTCAGAATGATATTTGTCCTCATGGAAGGACGTACCCTATAAAGGCAGTTGCTATGACTGCAAATAGAAGTAAAACACCGATGTTTCATGTTTCTAAGAATATATATGAACCATAATAAAGGCCTCGTCCAACATGAAGGAAAAGGCAGATGAAAAATATTGAGGCTCCGTTTGCATGTAAATATCGGATAAGTCATCCGTAGTTTACGTCTCGGCAGATGTGGGTGACGGATGAAAAAGCGGTCATAGTATCGGATGTATAATGTATGGCTAGAAATAAGCCAGTGAGGATTTGAATAATTAAGCAAACCCCTAGTAAGGAGCCAAAGTTTCATCATGATGAAATATTTGATGGGGCTGGGAGGTCGATGAATGAGTGGTTGATGATTTTTATTAGGGGGTGGGTTTTTCGAATGTTGGTCATAAGTTCTTATAGTTGAATAACAACAATGATTTTTCATGTCATAAGTCATGGTGAAAATCCATGTGAGAATTATGATGACATACATTATTACCATTTTAAGTACTATTTTTGTAGTGAGTTTCGTGGGGTTTTCTTCAAAACCTTCTCCAATTTATGGTGGTGTGGGGTTAATTATTAGTGGTGGGGTGGGTTGTGGAATTGTATTAAATTATGGTGGTTCTTTCTTAGGCTTAATAGTGTTTTTAATTTATCTAGGGGGAATGTTGGTTGTGTTTGGGTATACTACTGCTATAGCAATAGAAGAATATCCTGAGGTTTGGGTATCAAATAATACAGTATTAGTGACTTTTTTATTAGGATTATTAGGAGAGATTTTGTTAATGTTGTACTTATTGTTTGGGGAAGAAAATGTCAAGTTTGAGGTGATTCTAAATTTTAATGGGGAAGGTGATTGAGTAATTTATGATGCGGGGGATTCTGGGGTTTTTAGCGAAGAAAGTATGGGTGTTGCTGCTCTTTATAGCTATGGTTATTGATTAATAATTGTATCTGGTTGGTCTTTGGTTACGTGCATTATTGTTGTAATAGAAATTACACGTGGAAATTAAATAGTGTGATGCTGATAATTAGAGTAATTAGGAAAGACAGGAAGTATAATTTAATAAGTCCTTTTTGATTCGATACTATAATAGAGGATGAGGCTTGAAATTTGGAAATGGATTTAGGTAAAATATTTTCTATTCAAGTTAAGTCTAATAATATGGAGGAGAATTTTTGGCTTATTACTAGGCTAATTGAGGGAAGTAGGCGGTGAATAACAGTAGGAAAATAACCTAATATGTTTGAGAATTTATGGTAATTGTGAGGGATGCTTAGTTTAAGGTTTTGAGTGATTAGATTAAGTTCAATCGCTAAAGCAAAACCTGTTAAAGGAATGAATAGGGCTGTTAATTTTAGATGGGTTGGTATTGTTATTTGTGGAATGGTCATGGGGGTTAAATTTAGTGAAATAATAAAGCCAGCAAAAATACTTCCGATTAAGAGGCGTTTAATAGAATTTAATAATAAAGGGTTATTTTCATTAATTAAAATTATGGTTGGACATCGTGGTTGTCCTAGCAGTGCAAAATATAAAATTCGTGTACTGTAGACAGCTGTGAGGGAGGTTGCAATAAGTGTTATTAGTAGGGCTCAGGCGTTGGTATACGACGTGTTGGCTGTTTCGATAATTAGGTCTTTGGAGTAAAAGCCTGTTAGGAAGGGAGTTCCTGTGAGTGCGAGGCTGCCGACAATTAGGGACGTGGTGGTGAATGGTAGGGAGTGAAATAGACCTCCTATTTTTCGAATATCTTGCTCGTCATTAAGGTTGTGAATAATAGAACCTGAACATATAAATAGTATTGCTTTGAAAAATGCGTGTGTGCAGATATGTAGAAATGCTAGATGGGGTTGATTAATTCCGATTGTAACTATTATAAGGCCTAATTGGCTTGAAGTGGAGAAAGCAATAATTTTTTTAATATCATTTTGGGTGAGGGCACAGATAGCGGTAAATAGTGTGGTGATGGCTCCTATGCAAAGGATTAATGTTTGAATAGTCTTGTTATTTTCAATTAGGGGATAAAATCGGATTAGTAAGAAAATTCCGGCAACGACTATAGTGCTAGAATGAAGGAGGGCTGATACAGGGGTGGGGCCTTCTATTGCGGAAGGAAGTCAGGGGTGGAGGCCAAATTGGGCTGATTTACCGGTAGCTGCTAGAAGAAGTCCTAAAAGGGGAATTATATTATGGTTTGAGTCTAGTATAAAGATTTGGTGTAATTCTCAGGAGTTTGAGTTGAATAGAAATCAGGCTATTGATAGAATAAACCCGATATCACCAATGCGGTTGTATAAGATGGCTTGGAGGGCAGCTGTGTTAGCATCTGCTCGGCCATATCATCATCCAATTAATAAAAAGGACATAATCCCTACTCCCTCTCATCCAATAAATAATTGAAATAGATTGTTGGCGGTTACTAAGATTATTATTGTAATGAGGAAAGTTAATAAGTACTTGAAGAAACGGTTTATGTGTGGATCTGAGTGTATATATCATATAGAGAATTCTATGATTGATCAGGTTACGAATAAGGCTACTGGAATAAAAAGTAGAGAGAAATAGTCTAATTTAAAGCTTAGGGTTAATTTAGTTGTTTGAATTGTTATTCAGTGTCAGTTTGAAATGATTGCTTCGTGGCCTGAATTAATAAATAGTAGAGTAGGGATTAGGCTTGTAAAGAATGCATATGAAATAATAGTTTTTACGTAGTAAGGGTATTGATTTGTTTTGTAAATTGGCATAAAGGATATAAATACTGGAAGACTTAGTATGCATAAGGAAGTAATAATAGATGTGGAATACAGGTTTATTACTTTTATTTGGAGTTGCACCAATTTTTTGGTTCCTAAGACCAACGGATTACTTCTATCCTTTAAAAGTGTAAGAAAGCCATATTTTTATATATGGAAGCATGAGTTAGCAGTTCTTGCAGTCTTTCTCGGTAAATAAGAAGATGTTATCTTCTATCATTAGATTCACAATCTAATATTTTTGTTAAACTATATTTACAATAAAGGGGACCTAGAATTAGTTTTGGGTTAAGCGATAGAAGTAATAGGGGGATGATATGTAAGGCTATAAGAGAATTTTCTCGTGTAAATGAAGGGTTAATTGTATTTACGTGATATGAGTATTTTCCTCGTTGGGTAGTAATTAGTATATAAAGGGAATAAAGGGCTGTAATAACTACATTAATTCCTATGAGGAGTATTGTGATATTAGATCAGTAAAAGGAAGTTAATATAATGAATAATTCCCCAATGAGATTAATTGTTGGAGGTAAGGCAAGATTAGTCAAGCTTGCTAGGAGTCATCATGTTGATATAAGTGGTAAGATTGTTTGCAGGCCTCGTGCTAAAATTATGGTTCGACTGTGAATACGTTCATAGTTAGTATTGGCCAGACAGAATAATATAGAAGAGGTGAGGCCATGTGCGATTATTAAGGCTGTTGCTCCTATAAAACTTCAGGGGGTTTGAATTAAAATTGCAATGATGACAAGGGCTATGTGACTTACGGATGAATAAGCAATTAGGGATTTTAGGTCTGTTTGTCGTAAACAAATAGAGCTAGTTATAATTATTCCTCATAGTGATAAGAGAAGAAATGGATAAGCTATTGTTTCTGTAATAGGATCAAGTAGAACAGTGATCCGCATTATACCATAGCCCCCTAGCTTTAGTAATACAGCAGCAAGAACTATAGAACCTGCGATGGGGGCCTCTACGTGTGCTTTAGGTAATCATAAATGTAGACCATATAATGGTATTTTTACTAGGAATGCTAATATGCAGGCTAATCAGAGGAGGTCGTTGGATCATGTATTTAGATTATTTTGGGCTCATAATTGTGTGATGGTAAAATTTAATGTTCCGGACGTATTTTGAATATATAGTAATGCAACTAGAAGAGGGAGGGATCCTACTAGGGTATAAAAAAGGAAGTAAAGGCCTGCATTGAGGCGTTCTGTCTGATTTCCTCAGCGGGTAATAATAATCAAAGTTGGGATCAATGTGGCCTCAAATAAAATATAGAATATGATTAATTCTGTTGAAGAAAAAGTTATAATTAAAAAGATTTGGAGTAGTACTAATATAGAAATGTAAAGTTTTTTTCGTGTTTCTGTCTCGTTTATTAGGTGATTTTGGCTAGCTATTAGTATTAGGGGTAATAGTCATGTTGTTAAAACTAAAAGTGGTGTAGATAAGGAGTCGGAAAAAAAGGCTGTAGAAAAATAGATTTCGTTGTTATTAGGTTGATTAAATAGTGGGAGGGTTATTAAGCTAATTAATATAGCATATATGGTTGTGTTAATTCACACATATTTTTTGTTAGACAATCAGGTTAGTGGAATTAATATAGCAGTGGATATGATAATTTTTAACATTGTAAAAGGTTTAGGTTTTGTACATAGTCTACCCCATAAGTATTAGATACTATTACTAAGAGGGATAGTCCGATTGCTGCTTCACAGGCTGCAAAGACGAGAAGAATAATTGGCAGTATGCTAGCTATTGTGAAATGTATGTTGAGAACTATAATTACTGCTATGACAAAAAGAGTCAGTATTATTCCTTCTAAACATAAGAGAGAGGACATTAAATGTGATCGATATATTAGTAAACCTAGGAAAGCTACTGTAAATGCTAGTCCGATGTTAATATGAACTAAAGACATTTAGTAATTGTGAGATGATCACAATCTAATGAGTCGAAATCATTTATTTTATTTAAACTAATTACTATTATTCAACCCATTCAAGGCCCTTTTGAAATCATTCGTATGCTAGACTTATTGCTATAAGTGAGATTAGAGCCAGGGCTGTTGTGATTATAATGTTAAGGTGAGTTGTTTGTGATGCTCATGGGAGGGGTAGGAGTAGTGCGATTTCTAAGTCGAATAAAAGAAATGTAATAGCGACTAGGAAAAATTTTATTGAGAAAGGTAGGCGGGCAGATCCTATTGGGTCAAAGCCACATTCGTATGGGCTGGCTTTTTCTGCGTAAATATTAAGTTGGGGTAATCAGAATGCTACTACTACTAAAATTGAAGCTAGAATTACGTTTGTGAATAGTGCTAAGAGTATATTAATTATTCTTTCCCAGATTTGGTTCTAGGACTGGCTGATTGGAAGTCAGCGGTACTAAATTATACTAAAAGAATAAGATCCTCATCAATAAATGGAGACATAAAGGAATAGTCATACTACATCTACAAAATGTCAGTATCAGGCAGCTGCTTCAAATCCGAAGTGATGTTTTGATGTAAAGTGATATTTTAATTGTCGTAGAAAGCATACTATTAGGAAAGTTGATCCAACAATTACATGGAATCCATGAAATCCTGTTGCTATAAAGAATGTTGATCCATAAATACCGTCTGAGATAGTAAATGGGGCTTCATAATATTCGGCTGCTTGAAGAATTGTGAAGTAGAGGCCAAGTGCAATTGTGGTAAATAAAGCTTGAATTATGTGTTTACGATTACCTTCTATTAGGCTATGGTGGGCCCAAGTAATGGATACTCCAGAGGCTAATAGGACAGATGTGTTTAGGAGGGGAACTTCTAGTGGGTTAAGAGGGTTAATACCTGCTGGTGGTCAATAGCCCCCTAGTTCGTGTGTTGGAGCTAAGCTGGAATGATAAAAGGCTCAGAAAAATCCGGCGAAAAAGAAGACTTCTGAGATAATAAATAAAATTATACCATATCGTAATCCCTTTTGTACGATAGGTGTATGGTGGCCTTGAAATGTTCCTTCACGGACTACATCTCGTCACCATTGGTATATAGTTAATGAATTAGTTAGTAGGCCAAGAGATAGAAGAATTACTGAGTTAAAGTGAAATCATATCACTAGACCAGAAGTTAATAGAAGCGCGGAAAGGGCTCCTGTTAATGGTCATGGGCTTGGATTAACTATGTGATAAGCATGGGTTTGGTGGGTCATTAGGTGTTATCATGTAGATATAGGCTTACTAGGAGGGTGAATACATAGGCTTGAATCAGTGCTACCGCGAATTCAAGAACTGTTAGTATTACAAGAATAATGAAAGTAATGAAGGCTGTAATGGGGCTGATACTTATTAATACTAGTGTTGCGCCTCCGATAAGGTGAATTAATAAATGACCAGCAGTAATGTTTGCTGTAAGCCGTACGGCAAGAGCTATGGGTTGAATAAATAAACTGATTGTCTCGATAATAATTAATATTGGAATTAGTGGTAATGGGGTTCCTTGTGGGAGAAAATGAGCTAAAGAAGCTTTAGTTTTATGTCGGAATCCTGTAATAACTGCGCCAGCTCAAAGTGGGATAGCCATACCTAAATTTATTGAAAGCTGAGTTGTAGGTGTGAATGAGTGGGGTAATAATCCTAATAGGTTAGTTGAGCCGATGAATAGGATAAGTGAAATTAATATTAATGTTCATGTTTGTCCTTTTTGGTTATGAATAGCCATTATTTGTTTTGAAATAAGTTGAATTAGTCATTGTTGTAGGGCGATTATTCGATTGTTGATAAGTCGATTAGGAGTTGGGAATATAATTGTGGGGAATAAAATAATAAGAACAACAATAGGGAGACCTATTATTGTTGGGGTAATGAAAGAGGAGAATAAATTTTCGTTCATTTTAGTTCTCAAGGATTATTGTGTTTAAGTGTTTTGAGTGATTTTAGTTCTGGACTCATTGGATATAAGTATTTGGAAATTTTTAATTGGAATACAATAAAAAGGGTAAGTAATATTGAGATAATAGTAATAAATCATGTGGAAGTGTCTAATTGTGGCATTTCATCAAGGGGAGGTTGGAATTCCCAATCTTTAACTTAAAAGGTTAATGCTGGATTTTAGCTTCTTGATGAATTTATAATATTGAGGAAGACCATTTTTCAAAAGTTTTTAATGGGACTAATTCTAGAACAATTGGCATAAAGCTGTGATTGGACCCACAAATCTCAGAACACTGTCCGTAATATAGACCGGGTCGTGTTGCTAATAGGGTTGTTTGGTTTAGGCGCCCAGGAATGGCATCTGTTTTTAAGCCTAAGGATGGCACAGCTCATGAGTGAAGTACATCTTCAGACGTAATGAGAACTCGCACTGTTAATTCTATTGGTAATACTGCTCGGTTATCAACTTCTAGTAGCCGCAGGTCACCTGGTTTTAAATCGGTTGTTGGAATTATATAAGAATCAAAGTTTAATTCATCATAATCAGTATATTCATAACTTCAGTATCATTGGTGGCCAACTGTTTTTACGGTAAGTATTGGGTTATTAATCTCATCTATTATATATAAAATTCGTAATGAAGGGAGTGCAATAAGGATTAGGATAATAGCTGGTAAAATTGTTCAGATAGTTTCTACAGCTTGGGCGTCTATTGTGCTGGTGTGTGTTAGTTTAGTTGTTAATATTGATGAAATAACATATAAGACTAAGGTACTGATGAGAAAGACAATTATAAGTGCGTGATCATGAAAATTTATTAATTCCTCTATAATTGGGGAAGTTGCGTCTTGTAAGCCTATTTGAAAAGGGTAAGCCATAAAGGTACACAGGGTTTTCGCCTGTAACTTAACTTTGACAAAGTTATGTAATATTTTACTAGTACCTCATTTATTGAGAAAGACATAAAGGTTATGAGGTTGGCTTGAAACCAATTTTAGGGGGTTCGATTCCTTCCTTTCTTAATTATTTAGCATTTACGTATACTGGTTCTTCGAATGTATGGAATGGTGGAGGACAACCATAAAGTCATTCAATATTAGTAGTAGTTAATTCTACTGATGTAACTTCTCGTTTAGAAGCAAAAGCTTCTCATACTATAAATACTATAATTACTACGGCTGTAAGTGAGATAAATGATCCTATGGAGGAGACTGTGTTTCATGTTGTATAGGCGTCCGGATAATCAGAATAACGGCGAGGCATTCCTGATAGGCCTAGGAAGTGTTGAGGGAAAAATGTTATATTTACACCTACAAATATAATAGCGAAGTGAATTTTTGCTCAAGTAGAGCTTAGTGTGTATCCTGTAAATAATGGGAATCAGTGGACAAAAGCAGCAATGATAGCAAAAACAGCTCCCATTGACAATACATAGTGAAAATGGGCAACTACATAATAGGTATCATGAAGAACAATGTCTAAGGATGAGTTAGCTAGGACAATTCCAGTTAGGCCACCTACTGTAAATAAGAAAATAAAGCCTAGTGCTCATAGTATTGCTGGGGCTCATTTAATATTACCCCCGTGTAAGGTGGCTAATCAGCTGAATACTTTTACACCAGTAGGAATGGCGATAATTATAGTTGCGGACGTGAAATAAGCCCGAGTATCAACGTCTAAACCAACTGTGAATATGTGGTGGGCTCATACAATAAATCCCAGAAATCCAATAGATATTATAGCTCATACTATTCCTATATAACCAAAGGGTTCCTTTTTACCTGAATAATATGTTACAATATGCGAGATTAGGCCAAAGCCAGGTAAAATTAAGATATAAACTTCTGTGTGGCCAAAGAATCAGAAGAGGTGTTGGTATAGAATAGGGTCTCCCCCTCCGGCTGGATCAAAAAAGGTAGTGTTTAGGTTACGGTCTGTTAGTAATATAGTGATACCGGCAGCCAAAACTGGAAGTGATAAGAGTAATAGTACTGCTGTGATTAGCACGGATCATACGAAAAGTGGAGTTTGATATTGGGATATGGCTGGTGGTTTTATATTAATAATTGTGGTAATAAAATTAATGGAACCTAGAATTGAGGAGACTCCAGCTAAGTGAAGGGAGAAAATGGCTAAGTCTACAGAGGCTCCGGCATGAGCTAGGTTACCGGCTAATGGGGGGTAAACAGTTCACCCTGTTCCTGCACCTGCTTCAACGGTTGATGAGGCTAGGAGTAGGAGGAAAGATGGGGGAAGAAGTCAGAAGCTTATATTATTTATTCGTGGGAATGCTATATCAGGGGCACCAATTATCAAAGGAATAAGTCAATTTCCAAAGCCTCCTAATATAATAGGCATTACTATAAAGAAAATCATAACGAAGGCATGGGCAGTTACAATAACATTATAGATCTGGTCATCGCCTAATAGGGCTCCTGGTTGGCCAAGTTCGGCACGAATTAAAATACTTAAAGCTGTTCCAGCTATTCCGGCTCAGGCTCCAAATACTATATATAATGTACCAATGTCTTTATGGTTAGTAGAGAATAATCAACGGGTTACGAACATAGGTAAAATGGCTGAGGTTAAGCATTAGACTGTAAATCTAAAGACAGAGGGTGAATCCTCTTTTTACCAACTAGCCCTGTGGTGAATCTCATATTGAATTGCAAATTCAAAGAAGCAGCTTCAATTCTGCCGGGGCTTTTCCCGCCTTTTTTTTTTTTTTTTTAAGGCGGGAGAAGTAGATTGAAGCCAGTTGTTTAGGGTATTTAGCTGTTAACTAAAATTTCGTGGGATGATAGCCCACCAATCTAGATAAGGACTTAGCTTAATAAAAGTGATTGGTTTGCATCCAATTGATGTAGGATAGAGTCTTGCAGTCCTTATTTCAGGAATTAAGTATGCTATACTTACTTAGGGCTTTGAAGGCCCTTGGTCTGATTTAACCTAAATTCCTAGTATAATGTAATTAAAAGGGGAGCTAAGGGGAGGGTTATAGTAGAAATTGTGATTATTGGTGCTATAAGTGGGATTTGTTTTTTGTTTTCATATTGTCATTTTATCTTTGAGTTGTTTGTTGTGGGAAATATTGTTAATGAAGTTGAGTAAGTTAGTCGTATGTAGAAAAATAGGTTGAGTAAGGATAAAACAGCTATAATGGTAGGTAAAATAATACTATTGTTTTTTGTTAATTCTTGAATAATAAATCATTTGGGTAAGAAGCCTGTGAGTGGGGGTAGTCCTCCTAGCGATAATATGGTTGTTAAGATGATGGCGGTGATTAGAGGTGTTTTATTTCATGTGTGGGATAGTGATAAGGTGGTGGTTGAAGATGAATAAATGAATAATATGAATGTTGCTGAAGTTATAATGATGTAAATGATTAAGTTTAATAGTATGAGTGTTGAGTCATAGGTTAGGATAGCTGTTATTCATCCTATGTGGGCGATGGAAGAGTAGGCCATGATTTTTCGTAGTTGAGTTTGGTTTAATCCTCCTCAACCACCCACGAGAACAGATAAAATAGATATGGTGAGTAATAGTTCTAAATTGATTGATGAAGCGATTTGGTATAATATGGATAGTGGGGCAATTTTTTGTCATGTCAATAGGATTAGTCCTGGGAATAGTGGAACTCCTTGTGTTACTTCAGGGACTCAGAAGTGAAATGGGGTTAGTCCTAATTTTATAACTAAGGCTATTGTTATTAGTATTGATGCTGTGGGGTTGGAGATGTTTGTGATAGACCAGTGGCCTGAATATATTAGGTTAATTATAATAGCTAGTATTAGAATTATAGATGCGGTAGCTTGTGTTATAAAATATTTTGTTGAGGCTTCCATTGAGCGGGGGTTGTAGTTTTTTATTAGTAGTGGAATAATTGCGAACATATTGATTTCAAACCCAATTCAGATTATAAATCAATGTGAGCTTGTCAATACGATTAGAGTTCCTAGTATAACTGTTGTTATAAGAGTAGCTATGATGATAGGGTTTATCAGTAGGGGAAGGTATTAACCGACATTTTCGGGGTATGGGCCCGATAGCTTAAATTAGCTTACCTTACTTAGAATATGGTGTAATTTGGTAGCACGGAGATTTTTGAATTCTCAAGAATAGGTTCAATTCCTATAATTCTAGAAATAAGAGGACTTAAACCTCTATTATTTACTCTATCAAAGTAACTCTTTTATCAGACATATTTCTTATGTTTGGGGTGGAATACTTGATGTAATGATTGGTAGTGAAATGTGTCATATACATAATGCTAATGTTAGGGGGAGAAAATTTTTTCATAAGAGATGTATTAGTTGATCATATCGAAATCGGGGGTAAGATGCTCGTACTCATAAGAATGAGATGGTAAGTAGGAGTGCTTTAGTTGTAAAGTTGATTGAGTATAGTTCTGGTATTAAAATTGTGTGGAATGAGCCTAGGAATAAAATGGTTGTTAAAATATTTATTATAATGATATTAGCATATTCTGCTAGGAAAAAAAGTGCGAATGGACCTGCGGCATATTCAACATTAAATCCTGAGACGAGTTCAGATTCACCTTCTGTAAGGTCAAATGGGGCTCGATTAGTTTCTGCTAAGGTAGAAATAAATCATATTATAGCCAAAGGTCATGTGGATATAAGTAATCATGAGTACTGTTGAGTGATGATAAGTGTGCTTAGTGTGAATGAGCCATTTATTAATAAGATAGATAGAAGAATGATGGCAAGAGTGACTTCGTAGGAGATTGTCTGAGCTACGGCTCGTAATGCCCCAATTAATGCATATTTTGAGTTTGATGCTCAGCCTGATCATAGAATTGAGTAGACTGAGAGGCTTGATACGGCTAATATAAATAATACACCTAGGTTTATGTTGATGAGGGGGTGGGGTATGGGTAGTGGAATTCATATGGTTAGGGCTAGTGTTAATGCTAGAATTGGGGCTAGAATAAATATGGTGATGGAAGAAGTTAGGGGGCGTAGGGGTTCTTTGGTAAATAGTTTTACAGCATCGGCGATTGGTTGGAGAAGTCCATATGGGCCTACTACATTAGGTCCTTTTCGGAGTTGTATATAGCCGAGGACTTTTCGCTCAATTAATGTTAAAAATGCTACTGCAAGAAGTACTGGGACAATTAATATAAGTAGGTTAATTATGAACATATTGTTAGAGAGAGGAATTGAACCTCTGGTTATAAAGGTTTAAGTTTTACGCAATTACCGGGCTCTGCCACTCTAACGAAACTTTGATCTAAAGTGGATTTATAGTAAGTTTATTAAATTAATATAATATCATTTATTTACTTTAGAGCGCTTAGGTGTAAGTTGGCTCTATTTCTCTTGTCCTTTCGTACTGGGAGAAATACTAAATAGATAGAAACCGACCTGGATTACTCCGGTCTGAACTCAGATCACGTAGGACTTTAATCGTTGAACAAACGAACCATTAATAGCGGCTGCACCATTAGGATGTCCTGATCCAACATCGAGGTCGTAAACCCTATTGTCGATATGAACTCTTGAATAGGATTGCGCTGTTATCCCTAGGGTAACTTGTTCCGTTGATCAGTTAGACTGGATCATTAGTGTGTTTGCTTTGACTTGTAAGTCTCAGTATAAGATTCTCGGAGGTTATTTTGTACTCCGAGGTCACCCCAACCAAAATTTTTAATTCAGTTAGAATAGGTGTTAATTCACTAAAGATTAGTGGGGTAATATAATTCTATTGAATTAAATAATTAAAGCTCCATAGGGTCTTCTCGTCTTATTAGTTTATTTCCGCCTCTTCACGGAAAGGTCAATTTCACTGATTGGAAGTAAGAGACAGTTAAACCCTCGTGTGGCCATTCATACAAGTCCCTATTTAAGGAACAAATGATTATGCTACCTTTGCACGGTCAGGATACCGCGGCCGTTTAACAATTGTCACTGGGCAGGCATTGCCTCTAATACTTAAAATGCTAGAGGTGATGTTTTTGGTAGACAGGCGGGGTTTGTGTTTGCCGAGTTCCTTTTACTTCTTTTAATCTTTCCTTTGGTGGATAGCGCTCCTGTGTCGGGTTAACAGTAAGAGTATAAATAGTTAATTTTAGGTTTTGTTTATTTGGCTGTTAATTATCAGCTATTATTTGATCTGACATAAGTTTGCGCTTGGGAGATTAGAATCTTGTTACTCATATTAACAGTATTTCTTCTATAAGATTATAGATTAGTCCAGTGTTTTATTAGGAGTTGATTAAAAATTATTAAATTAAGGGAGGATTTTTGTTGAGCTTGAACGCTTTCTTAATTGATGGCTGCTTTTAAGCCAACTATGGTTATTGTTAAGTTTTACTCTCTAATTAAGGTTGTATCCTTGATCTAAAGAGCTGTACCTCTTTAGATTAACAATTAAATTTACATGATAATTTGTAGCTTAGTTTAGTAAATTTAAAGTTGAACTAAAATTCTTGGCTGGACAACCAGCTATCACCAGGCTCGATAGGCTTTTCACCTCTATCCATAAATCTTCTCACTATTTTGCTACATAGACGAGTTTGCTCAGATTAGCTGTTCATGGATAGCTCGTCTGGTTTCGGGGGGCTTAACTTAAGGTCGCTGTGCTAAGTTTTTTCTGGTTAAATCATTATGCAAAAGGTACAAGGGGTAATCTTTGCTATTTAATACTTTAAATTGATCTTTCACTCGTTCCCTTGCGGTACTTTCTCTATAGCTCCAATATTAAAATTTCTATCTCCTATACTTTTGTGTGATAAATGTTTTATTTTAATGAGGGGTTATTGTTTATACAGGTTTGGTTTGTGTTTGGGCTAGCTTTGGTTCAAAGTGGTCATACATTATGAAATCTTCTGGGTGTAAACCAGATGCTTTTGTTAAGCTACACTTTGATTCATCCAAGCACACTTTCCAGTATGCTTACCTTGTTACGACTTATCTCCTCTAATATCGGGTGATGTATTGATTAGAAATTCATTTGGTTTAAATACTTGAGGAGGGTGACGGGCGGTGTGTGCGTGCTTCATGGCCTAATTCAGTTAAGCACTCTATTCTTAACTTACTGCTAAATCCTCCTTTAATTCTTAATTTCATAAGAATTTTCGTTTGGTTAAATAATATTCTAGTTATAGAAAATGTAGCCCATTTCTTCCCACCTCATAAGCTACACCTTGACCTAACGTTTTTATGATTTATACTTGTGCTTACTACTACTCCTTTTTAGGGTTTGCTGAAGATGGCGGTATATAGGCTGTATTAGCAAGGGGTGGTGAGGTTTATCGGGGTTTATCGATTATAGAACAGGCTCCTCTAGAAGGATATAAAGCACCGCCAAGTCCTTTGAGTTTTAAGCTATTGCTAGTAGTTCTCTGGCGAATAACTTTGTTTTTAAGTTATTTAGGTTTAGGGCTAAGCATAGTGGGGTATCTAATCCCAGTTTGGGTCTTAGCTATCGTGTGTCAGATTTAATAAAGTCACTTTCGTAGTGTATTTTAACTTTAACTGTTGCTTTCTACAGCCTAGTTAAGTTTTATCTTTATTAGTTGTCATTGTCTTTAACACGCTTTACGCCGTTACTTATTAGTTTGGGTTAATCGTATGACCGCGGTGGCTGGCACGAAATTTACCAACCCTGAAGTTAGCATAACTTAGTCAAACTTTCGTTCATTGCTTAATTTTTATCACTGCTGTTTCCCGTGGGGGTGTGGCAAAGCAAGGCGTTATTAGCTACTCTATAAAGAGTGTGCTTGATGCCTACTCCTTTTAATCATAATTATGATTTAGAGGGTATTCTCACAGGTATGCGGATACTTGCATGTGTAATTTTGCTAACAACTAATAGGAAGGCTAGGACCAAACCTTTAGGTGTTTATGGAGCCCTTAGGGCTCATCTAAGCATTTTCAGTGCTTTGCTTTGGTCTTAAGCTACATGAAC